ATTTCTACATATACGCCCAAACCGTTCAATAATATCAGAATCTGATAAATCGGCCCAAACCGGTTTACTAATGGGATTCCCTAGTACATTACAAAATTTAGCTTTAGCTAATGATCCAATGATAGGAATAATTGGAACAATAGTATCGAATTTCTTAATAGCATTATTTATTAAAAAAGAATTCTCTAGCATTTGACTCCGTACCGTTGAGGGGGTTAGTGGAATACTTGAAAGATAGCCCATAAAGTCAAGGGAATGGCTGGATAGTTGGCTTATATTGATTCTTCCAGTATGGAACCACAAACAAAAAGAACATTGCCAAAAATTGACAAAATAATAGTTCCATTTGGACATCAAAAGAAGCGTTCCTTTTGAAGCCAGAATTGATTTTCCCCGATACCTAAAATAATGCATGGAAAGATCCGCATCCTTGAGCAAACATAGGTTTGCCTGAAAACCCTTAGCAAAGACTTTTACAAAGCATTCTATTTTTCCATAGAAAATGTTTCGTTCAAAAAGGGCTCCAAAACTGGTTGATCGTAAATGAAGAGATTGGTTACGGAGAAAGAAAAAAATGGATTCGTATTCACATACATAAGAGTTATATAAGAAGAAGAAAAATCTTTGATTTATCTTTGAAAAAAGGGAACGGGACCTCTTTGAAGTAATGAAACTATTCAAATTGCAATACTCGTGGAGAAAGAATCGTAATAGATGCAAAGAAGAAGCGTCTTTCACCCAATAGTGAAGAGTTTGAACCAAGATTTCCAGATGAGGGGGGTAGGGTATTAGTATATCTAATACATAATTTAAATGTGAGAAATTGTCCTCTAAAAAAGGAAATATTGAATGAATTGATCGTAAATTCTGAGATTTAAATATTTTTTTGCGCTCTAATATTAATCGTAAAGAAAACGGAATTTCCACAATAAAAGCAAACCCCTCTGATAGTAGTTTAGAATACAAACTCTTGTTGGGCCCAAAAATTTTACTTTTGCTAGAAGAATAAGTAGTAAAATATATCTGTTGATAAATTCGAGTAATTAAGCGTTTCACAATTTGAAAACTCAATTTTTTTTCATACCCCGTATTTTGAAAAAAAATTGGCCTATTTAAACCACGATCATGAGCAAGTGCATAAATAGACTCCTGAAAGAGAAGTGGATATAGGAAGTTGTGTTGTTGAGATCTCTCTGGCTGTAAATATCTTTGAATTTCGTCCATTTGAATTTGGATTTGGACCAAAGGCAGAAGATTTTGAGGGTTATCAAATGATACATAGTGCGATACAGTCAAAACAAGGTATTTATAGTAATAATAAATAGAGTTCGAATAATAAATACCTCGGAACCTGGTAAACTTTAAACGGATTCACTAGACTCTCCTTATACTCCCCCATTCCATTTCATCGGTCTATATTATAGGAATTTTAGAATAGGATAATAAGATGGTTAGAAATCCTTTATTTTGAAAACCGAATCGCTCTTTTGATTTCGGAAAAAACTTTCTTTATCAACATACTTTTTCTTTTACACACTAATCTCCATTCCAGAATAAGTAGGATTCATTACAAAAAAAATAAAGAATCCACTCGTGAGGCGAGAACCCCCTTCCCGCCGCGGGCACTAATCTATTTTGATTTTTAACGTCTAATTAGCTCGGGAATCATTCAAATTAAGAACCAAAGCTCGTTGCTTTTTCTTTCCCCAGAATTGAAGCCCTAGCCTTATCCATTTATTCATTCGACCTAACTAGGATTTTCATTTTGTTCGGTTCTAAGAATTCGAACACGGCCTTATACCGATCTAGTAAGACTGAAATATTCTCAGAACTCTCCGTTGATACGACATGCTGTTTTTAACATCCATTTCCCTTCAGGATCAGTCGCGGTCTTCCAAGCTTTACCGATGGTATAGACGAATCCCTCACTTCATCCAAATGTGTAAAAGATCCTAGTCGCACTTAAAAGCCGAGTACTCTACCGTTGAGTTAGCAACCCGAAAAAAATATAGAATTGGAGAATTCTAGTAGAGACTGTATAGATACAATCCGAATACAAAAACAAAAAAAGAAGACGATTCAGTCAAACTGTTGAACGAAGAAATCTAAAAAAAAACACACACACACATTTTCTAATTGACAATTTTTTTGAAACATAAAATAGATCCACTTCACTTATCTTTACTTCAATTTACAATTCAAATGAATTATATTTGTTTGATACGCTGTTGTCAATAGAAATGTTGAGAAAAAACCCAATAGAAAAAACAAAAGAAATTCCATTTTCAATTGAAATTGGTTCAATTGAAAAATGGAAAAAAAAATACTAATAACCAATATATGAATTTAAATGAATGAAAATAAAACAAAAGGACTTGTATTGGCACTACATATATAATCTAGATACAAAAAAGTGTAGCTAGAAAAAGAAATTAAAAAATCAATAAAAATAAAACTTTCATAATGAAATTGAAATAAAGGCTTTTTCAATTCAATAGAAAAACAGAATTCAACGGAAGCAATGATAAATATAAAAAATATATACAAATAGAGCAGGAAATACAAAAAGGGGAGTTATAAGTATAACTTTTATCTTCTATTTTTGTATTTACCAAATTTTTTCCTTAATTGAATTTCGCTTGATTAGGACGAAGTTCCACCCCGGACCTCTTTAAAATATCCTGAACAGTTCCAGTAGGTTGAGCACCTTTTTCGAGGAAATATAGAATAGCCGGTACATTTAAATAAGTTTGATTCCTTATCGGATCATAAAAACCCAATTTCCGAAGATCTTTTCCTTCTCTTCGGGCTCGAACATCAATTGCAACGATTCGATAGACGGCTCATTGGGATAGATGTAGACGAGCAACACCCCCCCTAGAAACGTATAGGAAGTTTTCTCCTCGTACGGCTCGAGAAAAATGAAGGATTCGGGGTTTTGCCTATGTATGAAATTTCGAAATTAGAACAAAAAATCAATTAAACTTTATACTTTGATTTAATTTTTTGCTTCTTCCTTCATAAAAATGAAAAATAAATCATTCCTACTCTCATAACTCAAATTGGATAATTCTCAAATAAAAAGTTTTAGAAAATTTCATTTCTTGAGCGGTCTTTACTCCCTTTATGCTTGTCTCGTTTAAAATCAAATGAATTTGGATTCTTCCGTCTGATCCAGTGATTGAGACAATTAAAACGGCGTTTGCTTGTTCTGGGATCCTTTGATAGTTTGTTTTGAATCATTGGGTTTAGACATTACTTCGGTGTTTCTTAAGACTTTCCTTTCAAAATGGCAGCAACATACCTTTTTTTTATTTCTTTCTACCAAAGAATCCTACAGACGGTGGATTCCCGCATGATACACTTCGGATCGAAAAAGTTTGATCAAGTCTAATAACTTTTTGGAAACTTCCTCGAATTGGATTCTTTCTATATCGAAGATATGTTTACGAAGTTGTTCCAATTTATTGATTGGCATTAACCCTAGATCCCTGCCCCCATAAAAAAAAACTAACTACTCGAGCTTCATCATGAACTATTTCCATTAAAACCCAACAAGGGTTCTCGTGGAACAGAACAAATGATGTCGAGCCAAGAGCATCTTCATTCCTATATCAAATGGTGGATGTAACAATCCACAACGGATCGTGGCCTTCAAGTCGCACGTTGCTTTCTACCACATCGTTTCAAACGAAGTTTTACCATAAAATTCCTATAATTTGGAACCGGTATGGACTTGATTCAATTATGGAATCATGAATAGTCATAGGTTCTATTATTGGTTCGGTTGATGTGTAGACATCATGATCTATACGTTTTCTTTATTTATATTTCTATATATAAATTCTATTTCTATATATAATATAAAGAATTCTAGATAAATTAGTATTATAGATTAGATAGCTGGGGTAAAGATTTTTCTGAAGAAGTCTTAGCAAGATCCCTTCGGGAACATAATATGAATAATCTATATTAAATTTAATAAATTGAAATTGTTTCATTTCATATTGTTTAATTCCGGAGTCATTACCTTTTCGACAATCTAATCTTGCTCTTAAAGTAAATAAAATGAAATTGAGAAATCACCACAGCGCTATATAGATTTATAATTTTTCATTAGAGCCAAACCCGAAATACTTCAAAAAACGATTCAAAGAAAACAAATCGGTTACTTGTTTGTTTGTTAATGAGATTTGGACAAAGACATCCTATTGAGCGAATTGAATTAGGACCAACCTCCTTAGGTTAGTTGGTTAGAATCCAAGAGGCCCACAAAAAACAAAAAAAACAAATGAATTACGAATTCCTATTACTAATGGAGGCCGCCTCTTTTACGGGATAGAAAAATGAGATGGGGAATAGAGATTCTTTCATATCTCGATTCCTCCTTTGTTCACTAAAAAAAAGATTTGTCGAAGATCAAAATTCAAAACAAGAATCACACTCCATCTAACATTCAAATTGAAACAGAACTGAAAGATTCAATGAAAGTGAAAACCAAAATTTGAGTCTCATAGAATAAAGAATAAAATAAAAATAAAATGCTCTGGGACGGAAGGATTCGAACCTCCGAATGGCGGGACCAAAACCCGTTGCCTTACCACTTGGCGACGCCCCATTTCGATTTGTCTTCGACACTTATAAAAATTTATGTAAGTATTGGTTGTTTGTCAACTCGATTTCAAATATCTATAGAATCGATTCTATTGTTACTAGGCTTTTGAGATGCGTAGTTTAATATGTGTAGATATTGAATTCAATTGAATTGATTGATCATTACATATTGATCATTACATAGAATTCAATTAAGATATTGTATGAAAGTATGATTTTTGCGATTCTCCTTGAGAATTTTTGATTCTGGGGGTTCAAACAAAAAGAGCAAAAAGAGGAAGAAGTAGTTTTTGCCTACCGTGCTTACTCCCCCTTTCCTTATATCAATAACTCAATCAAAAGGCAATTATCTCCAAGAACAAAAAATGTCTGTTATGCTTAAGATC